GACAGACCCATTCTCTGTACTATCAATAGGATCAATTAGAACAAGTCGCACACTCATATTCCGGAAATACAGAAACAAAAAAATTTCGCGGTCGAACTACCAATCAACTAAAATAAAAATCAAAATCCGAGACCTAAATTCTTATTTAAAAGGTAGTATTTTGTGGTTCTTGTAAATTGAATTCTAATTCATTGAAATTCCGTCCAGTAAAACGGACGAATTATAAATCTCCAAAATAATAGACAGAAATATCGCAAATAGAGCCATTGCGATACCCATCAAAGGAGCAGTTCCCCATCCAGGAGCTACTTTACCATATTCCGAATTCAAAGGTTTCAATAACCCCCCTGCAGAAGTCATTTTTGGACGAGCTCTAGAACTACCCTCAACTGTTTGTGGAGCCATAAATCCTTTTTTGTATTCATTGAGATCTGTTGACTTTGTATACCATTCCATTGTAAATAAACGATCTTATCACGGATCCATTGTGGTCTTGAAATTCTATAATAATGGAAACAGCAACCCTAGTCGCCATCTCTATATCTGGGTTACTTGTAAGTTTTACTGGGTACGCCTTATATACTGCTTTTGGGCAACCCTCTCAACAACTAAGAGATCCATTCGAGGAACACGGGGACTAGTTTGAAGTAGAAGTAATGGGCCTCCCAATATTGGGAGGCCCATTACTTCAATTGAGATAATAAAAAATCATTTTATTTTTTAGTTGGAACTTTAGGCGGTTCTCGAAAAAAGATAGCGAAAAAAATGATCCCTAGAGTCGAGACTAAGAGGAATGTATAAACCAATGCTTCCATAAATTCGATCGTGGTTTCCAATTATAGCTTCCATACCTGTTTATTTGGGATCATCTCCCGGATTAAAGAAAAAAAAAAAAAAGAATCAAAAAAGGCAGCGATTTCAATCCAGATTTCTCCAGTACCTTATACCTTATTTCAAAATGAAAAATCACAAATCGAAAATAGAAGCAGAAGCGATAAACCCAAAATAGCGGAACACTGCTGCATCAGACTACTTGTCTTCTTGTAGTTGGATCTCCAAGTTTTTGGAATACTCCAAATTCCACTTGAGCATCCAAATCCGGGTCAATACCAGCAAAAACATCTCTGAACAAGGTTCTAGCACCATGCCAAATGTGTCCGAAGAAGAAAAGCAGAGCAAATGAAGCGTGTCCAAAAGTAAACCAGCCCCTTGGACTGCTACGAAAAACACCATCGGATTTCAAAGTAGCACGATCTAATTCAAAAATTTCACCCAATTGAGCACGTCTAGCATATTTTTTCACAGTAGCAGGATCACTATAACTCACTCCATTCAGTTCGCCACCATAGAACTCAACAGTTACACCTACTTGTTCGACACTATACTTCGATTCTGCCCTTCGAAAAGGCACGTCGGCTCTAACAATTCCATCTCCGTCTACCAAAACAACTGGAAATGTTTCAAAAAAGGTAGGCATACGACGTACAAAAAGTTCACGCCCTTCTTTATCTCTAAAGATAGGGTGTCCTAACCACCCGACAGCTATTCCATCCCCGTTATCCATTGAACCCGCTCTGAATAATCCCCCTTTCGCAGGATTATTTCCGATGTAATCATAAAAAGCTAATTTTTCAGGAATTTTAGACCAAGCTTCTGATAAACTTTGATTTTCGGCTAGCCCAGCACTGACTCTTCGATATATTTCTTGCTGAAAGTATCCCTGATCCCATTGATAACGGGTGGGACCAAATAATTCGATGGGGGTAGTTGCTGAACCATACCACATAGTTCCAGCAACAACAAACGCTGCAAAAAAGACAGCAGCGATGCTGCTGGAAAGAACGGTTTCAATATTGCCCATACGTAATCCTTTGTATAGGCGTTGAGGTGGGCGGACACTAAGATGGAATAAGCCTGCTAATATGCCCAATGTCCCTGCTGCAATATGATGAGAGGCTATTCCTCCTGGAACAAAAGGATCAAAACCTTCCACACCCCATGCTGGATTTACAGATTGTACCTTTCCAGTTAGTCCATAAGGGTCGGACACCCATATTCCAGGACCATACAATCCTGTTACATGAAATGTCCCAAAACCAAAGCAAGCCACTCCTGAGAGAAATAAATGAATTCCAAAGATTTTAGGCAAATCCAAAGAGCGTTTTCCCGTACGGTCATCGACAAATATTGCTAGATCCCAATACACCCAATGCCAGATAGCTGCCAAGAAGCACAAGCCCGAAAACACAATATGTGCCCCGGCTACACCTTCGTAACTCCAAATACCCGGATTCGTTACCGTCCCCCCCGTAATACTCCAACCGCCCCATGAATCGGTTATTCCTAAACGAGTCATGAAGGGTATAACGAACATGCCTTGTCTCCACATTGGATCAAGAACTGGATCGGAGGGATCAAAAACAGCTAATTCATATAGAGCCATTGAACCGGCCCAACCCGCAACTAGGGCTGTATGCATTATATGGACAGAAATCAAACGACCGGGATCATTCAATACGACGGTATGAACACGATACCAAGGCAAACCCATGGGACTACCCCTTTATAAAAAAAAAATAGACACTATGTAACTTTATTGCATTGAAAAAAAAAAACTATGCTATGTACCCCCCTTCTTTTTTCAGGGGATTATCTCGAAAAAAAGATTAATATTAATATTTGTTCTATTCTATTAGTAATAATGGAAGAGTTCGGTTCGTAGGAAAAAAGAGAAGCAGATCTATTCTATACTCGATAAGTACCAATACGCAATGGGGGCTCATTCCCTTTTCTATGAGCAAATGCATCCATATTTGGTTATCATTCAAAAGACCTATTCGTAAGAATTTTCCTTTATTTTATGAACTTAGTCAATCGATGTATAAACTAAGATAACGGCCAATATTATTAAGATAAGAAGCCCATTATTACGCTTCCACATCAAAGTGAACTAGAGTACTTAATTCTTTTCATTTTATGCCTATTGGTGTTCCAAAAGTACCTTATCGAAGTCCCGGGGACAAGCATCCATCTTGGGTTGACATATAGTGCGACTTGTCAGATCTATTGGGTCATATGGGATTTCCCCATTCTCTCCCCCGATCGAGATATCCTCTGTTTCGCCCAAAAAATTTGATTGAATTATCAAAAATTTGTAGCGTGAAATGCAATGAAGTGCAATTAGATCTATTTCGTGAGGAGGTATCTAGCTTAATATTAGCAATAAATCAATTTTATGGTCGTCTTGGCTGGACCAATAAAATGAGGTATCCAGGCTCCGTTTAGCAAAACCCAATTGGTAATATATCTATGATTATTACTTATACCATAAACGATTCCATTTAGAACTGTATTCAAAATAGGAGTGATCTCAAACTGTTAATCAACAGAATAATAAATATGATGAATACGTCAAATATTGGGCGGAAGACATGAAAGAAATGAATTAAAAAAAAGGGGGGAAGTCATAGCAAAAAAGAGACGTGGTATTGGAGTCATTTGTCCTATATGTGCAAATCAAAATCGGGCAGATCCTTACTCGGAGTAGAGCATAAACCTAAAAAAATTGAAGAAGCCCATTCACTTCAGGAACAAGAAAATGGCATCGTGATTTTTGGATTGGATCGCGATGAAAAAATACATCAATGAAAAGTTAGTTCGATAAGTCGATAAGTTTAGTGAATTGCTTTTTTATATTAGAATATTATAGGAAAACCGGCTAAACTCACCGTTCTTGAAAAATGGAAGAAAAGCCCCCTTGATAGAAGGAGCCCGCTAGGAAAAAAGAAAGGAAAAGGGCTGGGAGCTACACATTGATTTTTTGTTTCGCAAGTTTTGTTGAACCGTATGCATCAAAAGATGCCTGTACGGCTCCGAAGGGATACAGTTTTATCCTAATCAACCGACTTTATCGAGAAAGATTACTTTTTTTAGGTCAAATGGTTGAGAGTGATATCTCGAATCAACTTATTGGTATTATGGTATATCTCAGTATCGAGAACGAGACCAAGGATTTGTATTTATTTATCAACTCTCCTGGCGGATGGGTAATACCCGGAATAGCAATTTATGATACTATGCAATTTGTGCGACCAGATGTACAGACAATATGCATGGGATTGGCCGCCTCCATGGGGTCTTTTCTCCTGGCTGCAGGGGCAAGTACCAAACGTCTAGCATTCCCTCACGCTTGGCGCCAATGAGTTTTTTATTTGAGAGAAAAAAGAAGACTATGCCCTCGCCATATGAATTTTTAAGATTAAGTAATAATAGCATGGCACTTCGAATTCGATATGAAAATTGTTAGTGTTTTTTTTTTTTCAAAATATTCGATTATGTATCGAAGCAGTAGTATGAGATAAGGGAGGGGTATTCCGAGTTTATCTTACCTATCGTAGGCCTATTGCAGCGTCACAAACTTTTTTCACGCCGGAAGGTTATTAACAATATTTATGGTATGAAAGAGTACGAAAATAAAAAAAGAAGATTTTTTTCTTTATTTTTTTTTATTTGAAAAATAAAAAAGACACTTTGGGATTGCTGAATCACAAACGAAATAAATATATAAAGCAACGGAGCCATCATAGTATTTTTGAACTCCTAAAAAAAAAAGAAGGGTGGTAATTGGATCATTTACGGATCTGGGTATAATAGAACCCCATATTTTCTCCTTGTTTGATGAAAGGTAAAAAGAAAATTCCATTAATTCCATTGGCGAGCCGTATGCAATGCGAAAAAAATGCCCGTACGGTTGTTCAATTCTATCTTTTTCTTTATCTCTTCCCCTCGCCTAATCGTGCGAGATAGAGGAACCTTTTTTTAGGTTATAATATATCATCAGGGTCATGATCCATCAACCTATTGGCGCTTTTTATGGGGCACAAGCGGGAGAATTTATCCTGGATACGGAAGAACTACTGAGACTGCGCGAAATCCTTACAATGGTTTATGTACAAAGATCGGGCAAGCCCTTATGGGTTGTATCCGAAGACATGGAAAGGGATACTTTTATGTCAGCAACAGAAGCCCAAGCTTATGGAATTGTTGATCTTGTAGCGGTTGGATAAAACATAGCGGTGACTCCTTAAGGGTTTACTTAAGGGTTTAATAGAATATTAAACAGAAGAAATTCATAATCATACGGTTAGGATCGATCTAAACCAGCCCATAATGGATAATTCAGCATGCCAACTATTAAACAACTTATTAGAAACCCAAGACAGCCAATCAGAAACGTTACAAAATCCCCCGCTCTTGGGGGATGCCCTCAGCGCCGAGGAACATGTACAAGGGTGTATGTGCGACTCGTTTCAATCATGGGCTGAGACAAAACAAAAGAAAGAAAACAATTTTTTAAGTATCAATGATCAGTACTAGTGAATAGGATAGAATGGAAGAAGAAGAACTGCATTCACTAGCTAAAAAAAGGAGATCTATCATATCTTTCTATTGTGTATGAAATTTATGGTTTCCACCGGCGCAAATTCAACCACCTCAAATTGCAATTTAAGGTGAGAAAGAATTCCCCTTTGGTAACAAATAGTTATCCATTAAGCGGGGGAAATACTATAAAAAAAAGCAGAAAGATTATCTTTCTACTCTTGCAAGAACGGACTAACAGGGTCAGCTACCCCACCAATCTTCATAATTAAATACCGTTACTGTATAAGGTCTATCTCGTTATAAAAGACCTATTACTAGAAAATTCATGGGTAGAGCCGAAGAGTGGTAACTGTACAAGTTACCAATGGAATTGATTAAATGAAGGAAGTGGCTCCGGTGTATAGAGAGGGCCTCACCGTTTAAGAAGTAATCATAGAGACGACGGAACCCACAATTTCTTTATCTATTTACTACTTTATTTTTTTTTTACTATTTTATTTCCAATGCCTCGAAAAAAGGTAAAAGCGTGGTCGGGAAGGTTAGAGTAGCAAAAGCCATTGGGATTTTGATTTTATAAATTGGAAGAGTCCGTTTTGTTATTAATAGACTAGGAAAGGAGAAAAGAATAACTGAAAGAAAGGAAATCAATTAGTTATTCATCAAAGTTTCATTTATTCAATGACCAGAATTAGACGAGGATATATAGCTCGGAGACGTAGAACAAAAATGCGTTTATTTGCATCAAGCTTTCGCGGGGCTCATTCAAGACTTAGTCGAACAATTACTCAACAGAAAATAAGAGCTTTGGTTTCGGCTCATCGTGATAGAGATAGGAAAAAAAGAGATTTTCGTCGTTTGTGGATCACTCGAATAAATGCAATAATTCGCGGAAATAGGGTATCCTATATTTATAGTAGATTAATAAACGATTTGTATAAGGCGCAGTTGGTTCTTAATCGTAAGATACTTGCACAAATAGCTATATCAAATAGGAATTGTCTTTATATGATTTCCAATGAGATCATAAAATAAGGAAGTTGGAAGGAACCTTTTCTAATTTTTAAACGGAGTTCTCTGGAGAATGAACTCCAGGAAGGTGGAGTAGAAATAATATGATAAAGTCGTCAAAATGAGCGAACACGCTCAATAAAAAAAGGATTGATTTTATTCTTCTTCCCCAATTCTTTTTTTTCTTACGACACGACTGCTTCTCGGATTTTTTGAACAAAATGTCCATCTGGGTTTGAGTTCGGATTGGAATTTTGATTTAATTGAAGAGTAAGCCTATTTTTTTCTGGTTCGAAGACCTGGAGTTCTAGTGGTCGACCCACTTCTTTCAAATCGTTTCTCATTATTAAGAAAAGGTAACGAAGATAAAATACGAGCTTGTTTTATAGCAATAGTAATTAATCGTTGTTCTTTTAAGGTCAATCTATTCACCCGTCTAGATAATATTTTTCCTTGTTCACTAAGAAATCGACTAATTAAAGTCATGTTTCTATAATCAATTCGATCCCCCGATTGGATCGGGGGCAAACGCCTACGAAAAGATCGCTTGGATTTAAGAAAGAGTCGCTTGGTTTTATCCATAATTTGTTTATTCCTTATCCCTAAAATCCCATTTCGATGAAATAAAAAAATAATTTATAGAATCAATTAGAGGATTTGATTTGTCTATATTTATTTATTTGTTTCTATTTAAATATATGAAATAATATAGATTTTGTTTCTATTTAAATATATGAAATAATATAGATATATATCTATATTATTTTTTCATGTTCCTTGCAAGGGTGACACACAAGCACGCGGTTCGACTCTATCTATTTTTTTATCTCCCCGTGAAGTGTATGTTTGTAACAATAGGGACAGAATTTTCTCAATTCCAATCGACTAGGTGTATTGTGTCGATTCTTTTGAGTAATATATCTGGAAATACCCCTTGATTCCTTATTAACACCGTTTCGAACACAACTAGTACATTCCAAAATAACCCTTACTCGGACATCTTTACCCTTGGCCATGAACCTCCTTTGGGTTTTTGATTCACCCAACTTTTCTATTTTCCGACCCGAAACTAATAAGAAACAAGGGACAAAAAAATAGAAGTTGTTAACCACTCAAAATCAAATTCTGAAATAAAGATTTTATTGCAATCAATATTTTATTGCAATCAATATAGTAAATAAATCGGAAATAATAAGTAATACAAAAATTGCTAACTATATTGCTAATCACAGTACAGTATTTTATTTAAGTATCGTGTAGTGTAGGCTACTCTTACCCTAGCCACATTTCCATTTCTGTTTTCTTTTCACTGTCTATTTTCTTTTAACTGGATAATTAATATAATTGGAGCCTGAACCCGAGTTTCGCTGAGGTTGAAGCCACATTTTTCTTTCGCTTTCCTCCTTTATTCTATCTATCTAATTGTAAAAAAAAAAGAAAAGAGGGGAAAGAGAGATTAGTCACAAATATTTGATTCTAGCTCTAATCTTCTTCACCCCGTTCCAGTTCAATAACTAGAATGAAAAAAAAGGAAATGTCAATGCGTCCGGGAATAAACGGTTGATTTCTATCAATAACCCTGCTAAAGACCCGAACCATAGAGTACTTAGTACCGGTGCCACGGAAAGATATGTTTTTAGATCTCGCATTGAAAATCCTCCTTCTTTTTTGTTTTTGTATTCCCTATTGGAATATATTATGGTAAGAGATGTATATGTAGTTAAAGGCCACTTGTATTTGTGCGCGGAATCCTTAATTCAAATTGAAATGCGCAATGATTCGGTAGATAAGATTTTTTTCTTTTTTTTTTTTTTCTTAAAGCAGAAAAAAGGGCCGCTTTACGCCTGAGAATTCCCAAGAAAAATAATAATTGATTATTATTATATGTTATATGATATGAGACCAAAAACAAGAAAAGGCAAGATCCATTTTGCGTATCAATAGAGGGAATAAAAAAGAGGGAATAAAAAAATAAGGATGTGGAAAACAAGACGGGGATTCTTTACAATGATACTGTAGGCCCATTGAAAGGGATGTAGCGCAGCTTGGTAGCGCGTTTGTTTTGGGTACAAAATGTCACGGGTTCAAATCCTGTCATCCCTACCAATTACCGCTCAGAGCAGCAGTAACGCAAGATCCGTTTTTTTTTTAGATCTATTTCGAATTTTGACATACAAAATCTTTCATTTTATTATATATGATAGTATACACATACAAGAACTGTTGGGGTAAAAAAAAAATCTACTTATTACTTATTTCCAGTCGTTTCCATTGTGATAAGAAAGCGCTCTTAGTTCAGTTCGGTAGAACGTGGGTCTCCAAAACCCAATGTCGTAGGTTCAAATCCTACAGAGCGTGATTCCGCTCTTGTTGTCTTAGTCTTAGATCGAAAATCACACACGCTGAACTGAAATCATTGAACAGCAATCTGAATTTGACCCTGCCCTGACCTCCCCCTCGGATTAAATTAAAGAAAGGAGGGGGTCAGTTAAAAAAGAGATGTTAATTAATCAAAGGTCCAACTGATCACCACGTCTGTATTGTAAATATGCGGTTACGAATAATCCCGCCAAAGTAATAGGAATTAGACCTAAGACGATTCCAAATAGAAAGACTTCAATCATTTGAATTTTCTTTTTTTTTTTTTTTTGAAAGGTTAAAAAGAGGGGTAATATCTATCCCTAAATATTAATCCGTCTTGCCTAGGAATCTCCATAACCAATAATTCGGAATTAACGTGGTAAGGCAAGGAACTAGACAATATGTGGAATACCATAGAAAGATTTCGTTTTATGAATTTTTAATTCAATTAATTTCAAATAAGTCCTATCTTACTCAGACCAAGAAATAGAGCCGAGGTTATAGTTAAAGCCGCTAGTAGAAAACCAAAATAACTAGTTATAGTAGGCATGACGGAGCTAAAGGAAATATGTTCTTTTTATACATATGTTTATAAAGCACTTCCCTAAGTTTCAACTTTTGAACGATACGAGGATAAGCAAAAAGACCCTACCAATTGAAAGAATACCTTCAATTGAAAGTTTTTGATTCTTCAAGTATTCTAGAAGGTACTAACAAAAATGAGTGACAGGGATAGAAAAAGAAATCAATTCATCGTCTTTTACATCGACCCATCCCACGATTCCGAATCAACGGATTGAGTGGGCAACTCTTGAGTCAACTAATATTAAAATAATAATAAAAACTATGTCATGTAACTTCATTTCAAAGGGGAATCGCTTCTATTTTGTATTTTTATTTTTTATTGTATCAAATACATTTTCGACTAAAGAGTGACCTTATAATACTTTTTAGAATACTTTTTTCTTTACTTTAATACTTTAAATACCTTTTGCTTTACTTTTTTCTTTTTTACTTTATTTTATTTACTTTGGTTTTTAACTCATTAGTTTCAGCGGTGGGTTCATTGACATAATATCTCAAATGAGAAGAAAAAAGGTATCGCACAATCAGATCACTCAAAAAATCACATTTTTATTTCGGTTCAATTCGATTCTAAAACTAAAAATTCCTCTTCGCTTTTCCTTTATAGATTTTCCATTTTGTCTTTCCATATTATATATAAAGGATAAAGCCCGCACGTTGTAGT